ATTTGTCAAAAACCTTTTTTTGGACAACCTGGCGTATTCATATCTCAATTAGAAGTCCCTAAACGTAGCTACTTTATGTCTTACATAGACCATATTAATATATTCCAAATTACGTGAGCAGTCATTAGTCATTACTAAGATAAGAGACATTCCAGTATCTATATCTATATTTGAGTCATTCGGGGGTTTCTTTTATTAGTTTTAATAAAATCAAAATACATTCTCTACCATATACGTGTATCGGTTATCCCTACGAAATACCAGACGAAATAGAACGATCTTAGAAAAAATATAATGAAATTCTTTGATTGGTTGTTCCCAGAGAAATGATCCTTTTTATTTAACTGATTATTTAACTGATGGGGCCAACAAACAATTAATATTAATTATAACAAAATCAAATAGAAATTCGAAAGAAATAAATAAACAGAGAGTTCTTATTCGAAACGCCCCGTGATCTTCAACCAATTCTGCGCTTCAATATAATTACCAGGAGTAAGCGCGATAGCTTGTTTCCAATACTCGGCGGCTTGATTGAACCAAGCCTCCGCAATTTCAGAATCTCCCTGTCGAATGGCCTGTTCTCCTCGGGCGGAATAGGCGGGTCAATTCCTTTCCTTAGAACCGTACTTGAGAGTTTCCCACCTCATACGGCTCGGCAATGAATTCTTTTGGTGTCCCAGTTTTTTTTTAATCTACTCTATCGAATTGAATGAGATTTCTCATAGATCTATCTTTATCCTTTTTTCCCTTTTTTTTTTCTCGGGTTAACCAAAAGAGGTTAATTCCATGAGCATGAGTTTCAAACTTGACTTTTGATTAAATTAATAATCAGCTTTCATTTTATCTTTTCTCCCACCCTCAGAAGAATAACATATAAGTAAGCATTTTCGCTCTCGTTAGAATTTTCTGAAAGGTAGCTATCCCGGTTTCATATAAAAATTTCGAATTTATATAGAATCTTTGAAAAAGACTTTTTTTCTTAAGAAAGAAAAGGCTTACTGTCTTTGGGATTTGATGCTACACCGCTGCTCAATACTTTAGGGGATCCACTTTATTACATAAGTTGATTCCTAACTTTTATCTCATATCATGACATAAATAAGCAGTTCTTATTGGATCGGCATCGGCCCAAAACCTTGCGAATTGGTCTTTACGGTGCTTCCTCTATCAATTAGATCCTTTATCCATAGAATAAAGTATCTAGGCATATCTATTTCTTCATATTTCGACTTCTATGAAGTTGCTTTCTTTGCTACAGCTGATAAAAATCGTTTTTTTCACGATGCATATGTAGAAAGCCTATTTTTTTCTAGTATTTATTAGTGTATTTGCTCTTTCTTCCCCTTTTTTCTTTCTATAGTCGAGATAGTCGCACGTAATGACAGATCACAGCCATATTATTAAAAGCTTGTGGTAAGAACGGGTTTCGTTCTAGTGCCCGAAAATAATATTCTAAAGCTTTTGTATGTTCTCCGTTACTTGTGTGGATAAGGCCTATGTTATAGAGTATATAGCTTCGATCATAGGGATCAATTTCTAGTCGCATAGCTTCATAATAATTATGTAAAGCTTCCGCATAATTTCCTTCGGATTGAGCTGACATCCGTTACGGTCGTCATTCGATTCAACGAATTCTCCGTTCCAGAAACGTACATGAGACTTTCATCTCATACGGCTCCTCCCTTATGTGCATAATGAGAATAATACAAGAAATCAAAAAAGATTGAAATATTCTCCTTATGAACTGAGTGGGGCTAATGTTTTTACAAGAAATCTCTAGCCAACCTTCCTGCAAAAGATATTTTTTCTTAACATCGCGCGTGTTGGTACTGGTACTAAATAAAATGGAAACTCCAACAATTTCTTTGTTCTCAACGCCCCTTAAGTTCTAGGAATTAATCACTTCAACAGTCTTCGATGGTTATAAGGGTATCCAAAGTACGAACGAGATGGATGTTTGTTATCCCAACCATTCTTCTTAATCCCAATCCCGATAAGGAAAAGGGGTAATTTATAACAAAGTTTTCATGTTGTTGATTCCTAGGCGTAGCGCCTCTTCCCCTATGCCGCCTATCGGTACTAGTGTAGTAGGGTTGACTTGCAATACAGAACCCATAGGTGTAATCTTTCGCTCAATACTCGAATCGATAATTGAAGCATCTGAGACTGCATTAATCGGGGATACACGACAGAAGGAATTGTTTTATCTAGAAACTTCACCTTCAACAAGCGTAGATTTTTTCAATAATCTTTTTTCTTTGTCGTTCTTTTATCTCCCGAATCATCTGTCTTTCTCCTAACACGGAAAGCGTTAACTAAAAGAATAATCAAATCACACCATCTCTGTAATAGGTAAATGCCTCTTTTTCTCCTGAAGTTGTCGGAATTATTCGTAATAAGATATTGGCTACAATTGAAAAGGTCTTATCAATAAAATTTCCATTTATCCGCGATCTAGGCATAGGTAGAAATCCATTCTAAAATTCTTTTCATTACC